ATAGAACCAAAATGGATGGTTTTGTGTCTATTACCAGTTCTTCCTCCTGAGTTGAGACCTATTTATCATATAGATGAGGATAAACTGGTGACCTCGGATATTAATGAAATCTATAGAAGAATTATCTATCGGAATAATACTCTTACAGATCTATTAACAACAAGTATAGCTACGCCAGAAGAATTAATAATATCTCAGGAAAAATTGCTACAAGAAGCAGTGGATGCACTTCTTGATAATGGAATCTGCGGACAACCAATGAGGGATGATCATAATAGAGTTTACAAGTCGCTTTCAGATGTAATTGAAGGCAAAGAAGGAAGAGTTCGCGAGACTCTGCTTGGTAAACGCGTCGATTATTCAGGGCGGTCAGTGATTGTCGTGGGCCCTTCACTTTCATTACATCGATGTGGATTGCCTCGCGAAATAGCAATAGAACTTTTCCAGGCATTTGTAATTCGTGACCTAATTAGAAAACATCTTGCTTCGAACATCGGAGTTGCTAAGAGTCAAATTCGTAAAAAAAAACCGATTGTATGGGAAATACTTCAAGAAATTCTGGATGACCATCCTGTATTGCTGAATAGAGCGCCTACTCTGCATAGATTAGGCATACAGGCATTCCTCCCCATTTTAGTAGAAGGGCGCGCTATTTGTTTACACCCATTAGTTTGTAAGGGCTTCAATGCGGACTTTGACGGGGATCAAATGGCTGTTCATGTGCCTTTATCTTTGGAGGCTCAAGCAGAGGCACGTTTACTTATGTTTTCTCATATGAATCTTTTGTCTCCAACTATTGGAGATCCCATTTCTGCACCAACTCAAGATATGCTTAGTGGACTCTATGTCTTAACGAGTGGAAATCGTCGGGGTATTTGTGTAAATAGGTATAATCCGTGTAATGGTAGAAACTATCAAAATGAAGATAATAACTATAAGTATACAAAAAAAAAAGAACCGTTTTTTTGTAACGCCTATGATGCAATTGGAGCTTTTCGGCAAAAACGAATCAATTTAGGTAGTCCTTTGTGGCTGCGGTGGCGACTAGATCAACGCGTTATTGCTGCAAGAGAAGCTCCCATTGAAATTCACTATGAATCTTTGGGGACCTATTATGAGATTTATGGACACTATCTAATAGTAAGAAGTATAAAAAAAGAAATTCTTTATATATATATTCGAACCACTCTTGGGCATATTTCTCTTTATCGAGAAATAGAAGAAGCCATACAGGGGTTTTGGCAGGGCTGTTGTAATTCTATGCTACCAGCGGGAATTCGAGTCTCGCCGGGTTAACTAGGACTATAAAATTGCGGAATTTCTACGTGAATCAAAATCTGGAAAAGGAAGTTGTCCAATCACTGACTCAAACCCATTGTCAAATTCTACTCAGCGCAATATGGAGGTACTGATGGCAGAACGGCCCACTCAGGTCTTTCACAATAAAGTGATAGACGGAACTGCCATGAAACGACTTATTAGTCGATTTATTGATCACTATGGAATAGGATATACATCACATATCCTGGATCAAGTAAAGACTCTGGGTTTCCGACAAGCTACCGCCGCATCCATTTCATTAGGAATTGATGATCTTTTAACAATACCTTCTAAAAGATGGCTAGTTCAAGACGCTGAACAACAAAGTTTTATTTTGGAAAAACACCATCATTATGGGAATGTACACGCGGTAGAAAAATTACGTCAATCGATCGAGATCTGGTATGCCACAAGTGAATATTTGCGACAAGAAATGAATCCTAATTTTCGGATGACCGATCCTTTTAATCCAGTCCATATAATGTCTTTTTCGGGAGCCAGAGGAAATGCATCTCAGGTACATCAATTAGTAGGTATGAGAGGATTAATGTCGGATCCCCAAGGTCAAATGATTGATTTACCCATTCAAAGCAATTTACGCGAAGGACTCTCTTTAACAGAATATATTATTTCTTGCTACGGAGCCCGTAAAGGAGTTGTGGATACCGCTATCCGAACATCAGATGCAGGATACCTCACGCGCAGACTTGTTGAAGTAGTTCAACACATTGTTGTACGTCGAACAGATTGTGGCACCGTCCGAGGTATTTCTGTAAGTCCTCGAAATGGAATGATGACCGACAGGATTTTTATCCAAACATTAATTGGGCGTGTATTAGCGGATCATATATATATAGGTTCGCGATGCATTGCTACTAGAAATCAAGATATTGGGGTTGGACTTGTTAATAGATTCATAACTTTTAGAGCACAACCAATCTCTATTCGAACCCCCTTTACTTGTAGGAGTACATCTTGGATTTGTCAACTATGCTATGGCCGAAGCCCAGCTCACGACGACCTGGTCGAATTGGGAGAAGCTGTAGGTATTATTGCAGGTCAATCTATTGGAGAACCAGGTACTCAATTAACATTAAGAACTTTTCATACCGGCGGAGTATTCACAGGGGGTACTGCAGAACATGTCCGAGCCCCTTCTAATGGAAAAATAAAATTCAATGAGGATTTGGTTCATCCGACACGTACACGTCATGGACATCCTGCTTTTCTATGTTCTAGAGACTTGTATGTAACTATTGAAAGTGAAGATATTATACACAATGTGTGTATTCCGCCCAAAAGTTTTCTTTTAGTTCAAAACGATCAATATGTAGAATCAGAACAAGTCATTGCTGAGATTCGCGCGAGAACATCCACTTTGAATTTGAAAGAGAAGGTTCGAAAACATATTTATTCTGACTCAGAAGGCGAAATGCACTGGAATACCGATGTGTACCATGCACCTGAATTTACATATGGTAATATTCATCTCTTACCAAAAACAAGTCATTTATGGATATTATTAGGGGAGCCCTGGAGATCCAGTCCAGGCCCCTGTTCGATCCACAAGGATCAAGATCAAATGAACGCTTATTCTCTTTCTGTTAAGCGAAGATATATTTCTAACCCCTCAGTAACTAATAATCAAGTGAGACACAAATTTTTTAGTTCGTATTTTTCTGGTAAAAATCAAAAAGGAGATAGGATTCCTGATTATTCAGAACTTAATCGAATGACATGTACCGGTCGTTGTAATCTCAGAAATCCGGCCGTTCTCGAGGGGAATTCAGATTTATTGGCAAAGAGGCGAAGAAATAGAGTCATCATCCCACTCGAATCGATTCAAGAGGGCGAGAACCAATTAATACCTTCTTCAGGTATCTCAATTGAAATCCCCCGAAATGGTATTCTCCGTAGAAATAGTATTCTTGCTTATTTCGACGATCCTCGATATATAAGAAAGAGCTCGGGACTTACTAAATATGAGACTAGAGAACTGAATTCAATCGTTAATGAAGAGGAGTTGATTGAGTATCGAGGAGTCAAGGTATTTTGGCCAAAATACCAAAAGGAAGTAAATCCGTTTTTTTTTATTCCCGTGGAAGTCCACATTTTGGCCGAATCTTGTTCCATAATGGTACGGCACAATAGTATTATTGGGATAGATACACAAATCACTTTAAATAGAAGAAGTCGGGTAGGTGGATTGGTCCGAGTGAAGAAAAAAGCAGAAAAAATGAAACTAATAATCTTTTCTGGAGATATCCATTTTCCTGGAAAGACAAACAAGGCATTCCGATTGATACCACCAGGAGGGGGAAAACAAAATTCCAAAGAATACAAAAAATTGAAAAATTGGCTCTATATCCAACGAATGAAACTTTCCAGGTATGAAAAAAAATATTTTGTTTTGGTTCAACCTGTAGTCCCATATAAAAAAACGGATGGTATAAATTTAGGAAGACTTTTCCCACCGGATCTCTTGCAAGAAAGTGATAATCTACAACTTCGAGTTGTCAACTATATCCTTTATTACGACCCAATTCTTGAAATTTGGGACACAAGTATTCAATTAGTTCGGACTTGTTTAGTGTTGAATTGGGACCAAGACAAAAAGATCGAAAAGGCCTGTGCTTCCTTTGTTGAAATAAGGACAAATGGTTTAATTAGAGATTTTCTAAGAATCAACTTAGCGAAGTCACCTATTTTGTATACCGGAAAAAGAAATGATCTGTCGGGTTCAGGATTAATCTCTGAGAATGGATCAGATCGCGCTAATGTCAATCCGTTTTCTTCCATTTATTCCTATTCCAAGGCAAGGATTCAAGAATCCCTTAATCCAAATCAAGGAACTATTCATACGTTATTGAATCGAAATAAGGAATCTCAATCTTTGATAATTTTGTCATCATCCAATTGTTCTCGAACAGGCCCATTCAACGATGTAAAATCTCCCAATGTGATAAAAGAATCAATCAAAGAGGACCCCCTAATTCCAATTAGGAATCCGTTGGGCCCCTTAGGAACAGGCTTTCCAATTTATAATTTTGATTTATTTTCCGATTTAATAACCCATAATCAAATCTTGGTAACTAACTATTTGCAACTTGACAATTTAAAACAGATTTTTCAAATACTTAAATATTATTTACTGGATGAAAAAGGTAAAATTTATAATCCCTATTCGTGCAGTAACATCATTTTGAATCCATTCAATTTGAATTGGTATTTTCTGCATTACAATTGTTGTGAAGAGACATCTACAATCGTTAGTCTTGGGCAGTTTCTTTGTGAAAATGTATGTATAGCCAAAAAAGGACCGCATTTTAAATCGGGTCAAGTTCTAATTCTTCAAGTTGACTCTGTGGTAATACGATCAGCTAAGCCTTATTTGGCTACTCCAGGAGCAACTGTTCATGGACATTATGGGGAAATCCTTTACGAAGGAGATACATTAGTTACATTTATATATGAAAAATCAAGATCTGGTGATATAACGCAAGGTCTTCCAAAAGTGGAACAGGTGTTAGAAGTGCGTTCGATTGATTCAATATCGATGAATCTCGAAAAGAGGATTGAGACTTGGAACAAATGTATAACAAGAATTCTTGGAATTCCTTGGGCATTCCTGATTGGTGCTGAGCTAACTATAGTGCAAAGTCGTATCTCTTTGGTTAATA